TTCATTCTTTTTCTGGCCAATCAAACTAATTCTTAATTCTATAGGGTTGAATAAAAATTAGATTGATCTTTTGATATAATTGCTATGCTTAGTGTGTGACTCGTTGGTTTTTTTTAGGGTTAGGATTCAAAAAAGACCAACCCCGTAGTATCAAAACCAACTCATCACTTCGTATTATCTGGATCTAAAGAACCAGTCGAGATATGCTAAATGGGTCATATCTTTGTAGCAACTGAAATGTTTTTTCACTAAACTTTAATTCTAGGTTTAAAGCAAAATACAGAAGAAAAGTGTGGATAAATGGAAGGATGAGAGAAAGAGAGAAAAATAATATCAATGATATAAAATTCCAATATGTAAGGTCTACGAGTCATCTCATAAAAGACAATGTAATAAAGCATCAATACTAAGTTGATTCAGCCATAATTGAAATATTCAATGAATCCTTCTTATTTATAGAATAGAAGAAGAACATCAAGAGCTTCGAGCCAATAAAGACTAAGAAAGTTGACTCAAGAATAAATTGATTATAAGCTCCGTTGTAGAATTCTGACCTAACCATTAAATACGAAGCGGTGGGAACGATGAAACCTGTGAATGCAAAAGATTTTTTTGAACAAATGAATCTTATTGATTCACTAGTAAGGATGGCGAAATGAACCGGAAATCAATTCCTCTATTCTGAGAAGTCAGGAAGAAGCGATACGACTGAAATAGAGATTGCAAGAGTAAATATTCGCCTGCGAAAACTTTCTTTTTTTTTATTGGTAAACTTGGAGAACGGACAAAAGAAAATAAAGATTTATTAGAATAACTATTATTTATAAAAATTTTTATAAAATTGTTCTAATATCTATTCAAATTCATTTAAATTTCATTTTGAATCCTTTTATTCGCGAGGAGCTGGATGAGAAGAAACTCTCATGTCCAGTTTTGTAGTAGAGATGGAATTACGAAACAACCATCAACTATAACCCCAAAAGAACTAGATTCCGTAAACAACATAGAGGAAGAATGAAGGGAATATCTTATCGAGGTAATCATATTTGTTTCGGTAAATATGCTCTTCAGGCACTTGAACCTGCTTGGATCACATCTAGACAAATCGAAGCAGGTCGACGAGCAATGACGCGAAATGCACGCCGTGGTGGAAAAATTTGGGTCCGTATATTTCCAGACAAACCCGTTACAGTAAGACCGGCTGAAACACGTATGGGTTCGGGGAAAGGATCCCCTGAATATTGGGTAGCTGTTGTTAAACCGGGGCGAATACTATACGAAATGGGTGGAGTAACCGAAAATATAGCTAGAAGGGCTATTTTAATAGCAGCATCTAAAATGCCTATACGAACTCAATTTATTTTTTCGGGATAAAAATGTAGAACCAACAGAAATGAGTCTTAGGGATGAAACAAAACCGCAGGTTTCTTTTTTTGGCTAAAAAATATTTCTTTTATTTTCTTCATCCTTTGCATTGGAAGAATAGACTAAAAAATTGATATGATTCAACCTCAGACCCATTTAAATGTAGCGGATAACAGCGGGGCTCGAGAATTGATGTGTATTCGAATCATAGGAGCTAGTAATCGTCGATATGCTCATATCGGTGACGTTATTGTTGCTGTGATCAAAGAAGCAGTACCAAACATGCCTCTAGAAAAATCAGAAGTAGTCAGAGCTGTAATTGTTCGTACCTGTAAAGAACTTAAACGTGACAGCGGTATGATAATACGATATGATGACAATGCTGCTGTTGTAATTGATCAAGAAGGAAATCCAAAAGGAACTCGAATTTTTGGTGCAATCCCCCGTGAATTGAGACAATTAAATTTTACTAAAATAGTTTCATTAGCTCCCGAGGTATTATAAAAAAAACGAGATCGTGATATCTTTGAGGTATTTGAAAAAATAGATTAAGAACTAGATTAATTCGTAGATTGTGTCTCACGCATATACCTCGAAAAATTCATATTCATAAACCAATAAAAAAAAGAAAAACATGTTGATTATATCCAATTTTGAGGCACCAATCATTTTAGTTCATCATGGGTAGAGACACTATTGCTGAGATAATAACCTCTATACGAAATGCTGATATGGATAGAAAAAGAGTTGTTCGCATAGCATCTACTAATATTACCGAAAATATTGTGAAAATACTTTTCAGAGAAGGTTTTATCGAAAACGTTAGAAAACATCGAGAAAAAAACAAATATTTTTTGACTTTAACTCTGCGGCATAGAAGGAATAGGCAAAGACCCTATAGAAATTTTTTAAATTTAAAACGGATCAGTCGACCCGGTCTACGAATCTATTCTAACTCTCAACGAATTCCTAGAATTTTAGGTGGAATGGGGATTGTAATTCTTTCTACTTCTCGAGGTATAATGACAGACCGGGAGGCTCGACTAGAAGGAATCGGCGGAGAAATTTTGTGTTATATATGGTAATCATTTTAATAGCCAAATGGGCTCCAAAACCTCTTCCTATTTATAAAAAAAAAAAAGAGGATGAGTTGTCTAAGATCGTTTCGGCTCCATTAGTTGATATTTCACGGGAGCCTTACCTGGAATGAAAGAACAAAAATGGATTCATGAAGGTTTAATTACCGAATCGCTCCCCAATGGCATGTTCCGGGTTCGGTTAGATAATGAAGATCTGATTATAGGTTATGTTTCAGGAAAGATCCGACGTAGTTTTATACGGATACTGCCAGGAGATAAAGTCAAAATTGAAGTAAGTCGTTATGATTCAACCAGAGGACGTATAATTTATCGACTCCGAAACAAGGATTCGAAAGATTAGGTGATTGTTATTCAATACGATTCGAGATGAAAAATTGCAAGAAACTTATTTTCTACCATACCAAAAAGTAGATTTAAAATTAAGATTAAGGAATGACAAATATGAAAATAAGAGCTTCCGTTCGTAAAATTTGTGAAAAATGTCGACTAATCCGTAGGCGGGGGCGCATTATAGTAATTTGTTCCAACCCGAGACATAAACAAAGACAAGGATAATCAGACTTGTTAAAGGGCTCAATGTACAAATAACGAATCGGTTTTGACATGAAATGGATATATCCATATATTTCTAACTCATATTTATGAGATGATACAATATGGCAAAAGCTATACCGAGAACTGGTTCACGTAGGAATGTACGTATTGGTTCACGTAAGAGTGCACGTAGAATACCAAAAGGAGTTATTCATGTCCAAGCAAGTTTCAATAATACTATTGTAACGATTACAGATGTCCGGGGTCGGGTGGTTTCCTGGTCCTCGGCCGGTACTTCTGGATTCAAGGGTACGAAAAGGGGAACACCCTTTGCCGCTCAAATGGCAGCAGCAAATGCTATTCGTACAGTCGTAGATCAAGGTATGCAACGAGCAGAAGTCATGATAAAAGGTCCCGGTCTCGGAAGAGACGCAGCATTACGAGCTATCCGTAGAAGTGGTATACTATTAACTTTTGTACGCGATGTAACCCCTATGCCACATAATGGCTGTAGACCTCCGAAAAAAAGACGTGTGTAGAAATAAACAGTGAATAAATTTCAAGAGAAACAAGAGAAATAAATAATTCAATTAAATAAAATAATATTACTATGGTTCGAGAGAAAGTAAGAGTATCTACTCGGACACTACAGTGGAAGTGTGTTGAATCAAGAATAGACAGTAAACGTCTTTATTATGGGCGCTTTATTCTGTCTCCACTTATGAAAGGCCAAGCCGACACAATAGGCATTGCGATGAGAAGAGCTTTGCTTGGAGAAATAGAAGGAACATGTATCACACGTATAAAATCTGAGAACGTCCCCCATGAGTATTCTACTATAACGGGTATTCAAGAATCGGTCCACGAAATTTTAATGAATTTAAAAGAAATTGTATTGAGAAGTAATCTATATGGAATTTGTGATGCGTCTATTTGTATCAAGGGCCCTGGATATGTAACTGCTCAAGATATAAGCTTACCCCCTTATGTAGAAATCGTCGACAATACACAACATATAGCTAGCTTAACAGAACCAATTGATTTGTGTATTGCATTAGAAATCGAGAGAAATCGCGGATATCTTCTAAAAATGCCACATAACTTTCAAGATGGAAGTTATCCTATAGATGCTGTATTCATGCCTGTTCGAAATGTGAATCATAGTATTCATTCCTATGGGAATGAAAAACAAGAGATACTCTTTCTCGAAATATGGACAAATGGGAGTTTAACTCCGAAAGAAGCACTTCATGAAGCCTCCCGGAATTTGATTGATTTATTTATTCCCTTTTTACATAAGGAAGAAGAAAACTTACCTTTAGAGGACAATCGACACACGGTTACTTTATCTCCTTTTACTTTTCACGATAAATTGGATAAACTCAGAAAAAACAAAAAAAAAATAGCATTGAAATCGATTTTTATTGATCAATCCGAATTGTCTCCCAGGATCTATAATTGCCTCAAAAGGTCGAATATATACACATTATTAGACCTTTTGAATAACAGTCAAGAAGATCTTATGAAAATTGAACATTTTCGCCTAGAAGATATAAAACAGATATTGGGCATTCTAGAAAAACATTTTGCACTTGATTTACCAAAAAAGAAATTTTAAATCTATTGGAGTTTTTTGCGTCTTTTTTTAATTAAGATGAAAATAGGTTTTGAATCTTTAGCACAATTCATATATTCGAAATTCCTTTCGAATTTTATTAACTAGATGTGTATCTAGGGAGAATTCGATTTAAAGCGACTATTCCCTAGATACACACTTGGTGTTATTTCACAATTGAATCAAATTAAAAAAGACCTAAAGTTAAGGATTTATCAATAGGTAATGTTGCACCAATACCCAACCAAAGAGCGACTGCGGTACCAATCAAAAAGACGGTTGTCGCTACTGGACGGCGAAATGGATTTTGGAATTTATTAACATTCTCTAAAAAGGGTACTGTTAACAATCCCGCAGGTACTGAAACCATTAAAAGAACACCCAAT